TTCCACGGGGCCCTCTTATCTCTTCTTTCTCCGAGCTCGGATTATAGAAGAAGGAATCGAGAAGAAAGTATCAGCAACAACTGGTTTTATTACGGGACAGCTCATGATGTTCATATCGATCTATTATGCGCCTCTGCATCTAGCATTGGGTAGACCTCATACAATAACTGTACTAGCTCTACCGTATCTTTTGTTTCATTTCTTCTGGAACAATCACAAACACTTTTTTGATTATGGATCTACTACCAGAAACTCAATGCGTAATCTTAGCATTCAATGCGTATTCCTGAATAATCTAATTTTTCAATTATTCAACCATTTCATTTTACCAAGTTCAATGTTAGTCAGATTAGTCAACATTTATATGTTTCGATGCAACAACAAGATATTATTTGTAACAAGTAGTTTTGTTGGTTGGTTAATTGGTCACATTTTATTCATGAAATGGGTTGGATTGGTATTAGTCTGGATACAGCAAAATGATTCTATTAGATTTAATGTACTTATTAGATCTAATATGGCTCGAATCTTTAGTATTCTCTTATTTATTACCTGTGTCTACTATTTAGGCAGAGTACCGTCACCCATTATTACTAAGAAACTGAAAGAAACCTCAGAAACGGAAGAAAGGGGGGAAAGCGAGGAAGAAACAGATGTAGAAATAGAAACAACTTCCGAAACAAAGGGGACTAAACAGGAACAAGAAGAATCCACTGAAGAAGATCCTTCTCCTTCTCTTTTTTCGGAAGAAAAGGAGGATCCGGACAAAATGGATGAAACAAAAGAGATCCGAATGAATGGAAAGGGAAAAACAAAGGATGAATTCCACTTTAAAGAGACACGCTATAAAAATAGACCAATTTATGAAACTTCTTATCTAGATGGGAATCAAGAAAATTCGAAGTTAGAAATATTTCAAGATAAAAAGGATAAAGAGATATTCTGGTTTGAAAAACCTCTTGTTAATATTCTTTTCGACTATAAACAATCAATATCAATATTAAATCAAAACAAAATTAAATAAAAAATATTAAATTATTAAATAAAAAAAAAATAAAAATGTAAAAATTTTTGATTATAATTATAATATAATTATTATAATATAATTATAATATAACTTATTTTGAATATGAAATATAATTAATATAAATTAACTTACTTTTTTTTATTTTATAATTTAAAAAATGAAAATGAATAAAAAAATGAATACATAAAATAAATACAATAAGAGATAAGAAGAAATTCGGCCACCACCTATATATTTGATACCCTCTCCGACAAAAAAACTTGTAATACCGACTCCATTCGTAATTCCTTCAATTACTCGTTTATCAAAAAAATCAGTTAGTTGAGCTAATCCTCTTATACCGTTATTTAAGGATATTGCATAAAAAACATCTATGTAACCACGATTATATGACCAATCATATATCACATTTATTATTTTTTCCCAAAGAATTCGATTGGGAACACTTTTAAGAAATGAATTTCGGAAGTTCAAATTTTGTAAAGATGAATAAACAGGCTTATATAAAAAAGACGCTATAAATATTCCGATATAAGCTATACTCAATGAAAAACTTGCATTTGTCACAAATTCATACCAATCCACAGAATTATTTGAATTTTGATATATTATAGCTGGAGTTAACAATTTTGATAATATATCAAAATCCATTCCTTGTTGATTCATAGGAATTCCTATGGCTCCAATGAACAAAGTAAATATACCTAATACAAGCATAGGAAATAGCATAGCACTATCCGATTCATGGGGATACGAAAAAGTGTTCTTAATGTCAAAATGAGCAATAGTAATAAAGGGTCGCGTCATCTTTCTTATATTAATATCAATTGGATATGTCTTCTTCCCCAAAAAAGAAATCCTTTCATTATTATTCATTGTTAATAAAGATAATAACCGAAAATCTTTTTTAATTATTTTTTTCCCTTCTTTATCTTTTCCCCATAGACATATTGAATAAAACGAGTTATTTGTTTTACCGCTGTAATTTTGAAAATTTACATTTAAAGAGCCCTCAAACGTAAGTAAATAGATCCGAAACATATAAAATGCAGTTAATCCTGCTGTGGAAAAAGCTATTATTGCAAAAATCGGTGAATACAACCAACTATCATTAAGAATTTCATCTTTGGACCAAAAACAGGCAAGGGGTGGAATACCACAAAGGGAAAGTATACCTAATAAAAAAGCAGTTTTTGTAATTGGCACATGTTTTATTAAACCACCCATAAGAACCATATTTTGACTTTTATCTGGAGAATATCCAACAATAGCTTCCATTGAATGAATGATTGATCCGGACCCTAAAAACAACAATGCTTTTGAATAAGCATGAGTAATCAAATGAAATAAAGCAGCTCGATAAGACCCAATACCTAGAGCTAACATCATATAACCCAATTGAGACATTGTAGAATAGGCTAAACTTCTCTTAATATCTTTTTGAGCAAGAGCTAAAGTAGCTCCTAATAGTAATGTTATTATACCTATTAAAGCGATTATATTCATTATGTAAGGTATAACCATGAAAAGAGGAAGAAGCCGAGCGACAAGAAAAATTCCTGCTGCTACCATAGTAGCAGCATGTATAAGAGCTGAAATAGGAGTAGGTCCTTCCATAGCGTCAGGTAACCATATGTGAAGGGGGAATTGAGCGGATTTAGCAATTGCACCAGAAAATAATAAGAAGGCACACAAAGTAACAAATAAAAAATGAACTTCATTATTATAAATCAAACTATTGAATATTTCAAACAAATCCCGAAATTCGAAACTGCCCGTTATCCAATAAAGACCTAAGATTCCTAATAATAAACCAAAATCCCCTACACGATTAGTTACAAACGCTTTTTGACAAGCATTCGCGGCAATCGTTCGTGTGAACCAAAAACCTATTAATAGATAAGAACACACTCCAACTAATTCCCAAAAAATATAAATTTGTATCAAATTAGAACTAGTCACTAATCCCAACATTGAAGTATTGAAAAAACTCATATAAGCAAAAAATCTCAAATATCCTTGATCATGAGACATATAATTGTCACTATAAATAAGAACCATAATTCCAACAGTAGTAATTAAGATTAACATAATAGAAGTAAGTGGATCGATCAAGTAGCTGAACTCTAAAGAAAAGTCATTATTGATGGTCCAAGACCATACATATTGATAGATATAACTGTTATTTATTTGCTGAATAGACAGATTGGCTGAAAAAATCATAACTATACTTAACAATAAAACACTAGGAAAAGCCCACATGCGGCGAAGATCTTTTGTTGCCTTCGGAAAAAGGAGAAGTCCCACCCCTATTAACATAGGAATTATAACTGGAATGAAAGGTATGATCCATGAATATTGGTATGTATATTCCATAAAAACAAATAAAAATCTTTTATTCTTAGTTAACTGTTTCTGATTCATCAGCTCTTATTTTTTTTGAAAGGAGTCAGTTAATAAAAAAAATTAAGATAAGATATGTAAAACTAAAATAAATATCTTTTATTCTTAATTATTCTAAATCTTTTCCAAATACTTCAAACAAAAAAGATATTTCAAATCAAGAAGTTAGAATTGGTCAAATGAGATGACCAAGTTACCATTGAAAAATAAATACTTATCTTTTTTAAGTAAGATTTTATGAAACTACAAAAAAAAAAATAAAAATCTCAATTCTTATTACAATTTACATAATACAATATTTGAATCTCTAGAGAGAGTAAGGACAAATAATTACACCAAAAAGAATATGTTATTTTAATAGAATTCATAAAAGACAGACACAGTCCATAACTTAACCCCAGAAAAAAAAAGAGTTCTTTTTTTTTTTAGTTCGTTTATTCAGAATCATTAACCAATGAAGTTTTTTAATTGAGTGAAGGAATTACAAAAATAAAAGGACTTATTTTTTATTTTATATAAAAATATAAAAAATGATGTATACTTTAACAGATTAACTACTAGTCTCATTTTAATTTTACAATTTTCATTAGGTGCACTCTTTTTTTGAGCTTGACCAATTAAGCAATTAATATAAAAAAAAGATTATTAACGTTTTTTTATTAAATTCAAAAATAAAAGGTTGGTTTCTTATTTCTTAAACTTTTTGATGTATTTTATTACATGTATAAATATAGCATGACGAAAATAAACAACATAAAGACACAACCGCTTTGGTTTATATTTTTATATTTTTTATGAAAAGAGTCGAATTTAGACAATAAAGAGAGAATTATATATTATAGAGAATTATATATTATATAGTAAAAAACAATTGGTTTTGAACAATAGATGTCTTTCACATCCAACTATAGAACTGAATACCCTATCATAATTTTTTAATGGCAGTTCCAAAAAAACGTACTTCCATATCAAAAAAACGAATTCGTAATAATATTTGGAAAAGGAAGGGGTATTGGGTAGCATTAAAAGTTTTTTCATTAGCGAAATCTCTTTCTACAGGGAATTCAAAAAGTTTTTTTGGATAACAAGAAATAAATAATTAAACATTGGAATAATCTGGATCTATCTCTGACTCTAAAAAGAGTCTAGTTTTGAATTTCGTTTAGAATTTATAATAATTTATATAGAATAATCTTTTTATATATAAATTATTATATCTATTAAATTATTATATCTATATATAGAAATGATTTTCAAATAGGAAAGAACAAATATTTATTCGAAAAGAGCAAACATAAGATAATATAAGATCTTTAATCCAAATTAATGATCCGTTGAAACTAATTTTTTAAGTTTAAAACTTGTTTTGGAATCTTCGGAACACTCATTTTAAAAAATCATTATCAATATATATAATCCTTATCCTTATATATCCCTTATATCCCTCGTATAAAATATCCACCTAAATGCGACAAGAAGCTTTTATCAATGGATATTTTATACGAGAAATGTATAAATTTTGGTCATAAAAAAAATAATAAAAAGAAAAAAAGAACATTGAATTGCGGTAAAAACTATGTAGTTAGAAAAGTTCCATTTTAGGAGAGTATAAACTAAAAGAACTCCATTGTTAATGTTACGTTAAATAAAATAGACACTATAAATCTAAATATTAAATAAAATAATAAAAAATAAGGATTATTATTGTAACTAGGTTCAAATCACTATTTTTTAAACGAGTTTTGATTCATCAATTTCTTTATTCATGAATTTCAATGTTTCTTATAAAATAAAACTCAAAAATATTGAATGATTGAGTACTTTAACCTCGACAATTGAATAAAAATAGGTTATTATGATTTCGAAAAGCCGCTATGGTGAAATCGGTAGACACGCTGCTCTTAGGAAGCAGTGCTAGAGCATCTCGGTTCGAGTCCGAGTGGCGGCATGGCATCTTATAAAAGAGTAAGTCCTATAATGAATTCAATTCCCGATTTCCATTTCTATAATTGGGAGATTCTCCTCTTTTTTTATAATTTTTTATGATATTTTCCATTTTAGAGCATATATTAACTCATATATCCTTTTCGGTTGTTTCAATTATAATTTCAATTCGTTTGATAATCTTATTAGTTAATGAAAGCGCAGAACTATATGATTCATCAGAAAAAGGCATAAAAACCACTTTTGTCTGTATAACAGGATTATTAGTTACTCGTTGGATTTATTCAAGGCATTTACCTTTAAGTGATTTATACGAATCATTAATTTTTCTTTCATGGAGTTTGTCCATTATTCATATGGTTCCGTATTTAAAAAAAAAAAAAAACCCTTTAAGCGCAATAACCGCGCCAAGTGTTATTTTTACCCAAGGCTTTGCTACTTCTGGTTTTTTAACCGAAATGCATCAATCCGTACTATTAGTACCCGCTCTCCAATCTCATTGGTTAATGATGCATGTAAGTATGATGGTATTGGGCTATGCATCTCTTTTATGTGGATCATTATTATCAGTAGCTCTTATAGTCATTACATCTCGCAAAGTCATAAGTATTTTTGAGAAAAGCAATAATGAGTCGTTTTGTTTTGATGAGATCCAATACATGAACGAAAGAAACAATGTTTTATGGAACACTTCCTTAATTTCTTCTAGGAATTATTATAGGTCTCAATTGATTCAACAATTGGATCATTGGAGTTATCGTATTATTGGTATAGGTTTTATCTTTTTAACCATAGGTATTCTTTCGGGAGCAGTATGGGCAAATGAGGCATGGGGCTCATATTGGAATTGGGATCCGAAAGAAACTTGGGCATTTATTACTTGGACCGTATTCGCGATTTATTTACATATTCGAACAAATAAAGATTTTGAGGTTGTAAATTCTGCAATTGTAGCCTCTATGGGATTTCTTATAATTTGGATATGCTATTTTGGGGTCAATCTATTAGGAATAGGGCTACATAGTTATGGTTCATTTACCCTAACATCTAACTGAAGAAAGAACCTAATGAACACAAATAAACATGGGACAGCATATATATAAGAAAACGTCGTGTAAGCCATCGAGAACCTTTTGAATCACTAGTTTGATTCAAAAGGTTCTTACAAAGGCCAAACATATCTGGTTAAAAGTATAATTCATTTTTATTTTTAACTTAAGTTTAAGTTAAATAAGTTAAAAATAAACTTAAGAGAAGAAAAAATATTTGTTTTTTGTAATTGTACAACGAATTTTTTAAACATCTTATTCTTATTATAGTATAAGATTGATGTTTGATTTTTTATTTTATTAATTTTTTTAATAATTATCTATAATTACTATAATTATCTATAAAAATAATTAGATATAATATCTTCGACCTTGTCAACGGATAGTGAGAAAACGAAATCCGGATAAATACCAATACCTATTACAGGTAAAAGGATAGAGATCGAAACAAATAACTCTCTCGGTCCAGAATCAAAAAAATAAGAGTTTGGAGCATTAAAAAACTTGTATCCATAGAACATTTGGCGTAACATAGATAATGAATAAATAGGAGTTAATATCATTCCAATTGCCATTACAAATGTAATTAGTATTTTTGTTATTAAAAAAAGATTTTGGCTGGTAATTAGTCCAAAAAATACTATTAATTCTGCAACAAAGCCACTCATCCCCGGTAATGCAAGGGAAGCCATCGATAAGATACTGAAAGTCGTGAATATTTTTGGAACTGGGATCGCCATTCCGCCCATTTCGTCGAGAGAAACAAGACGTATTCTATCAAAACTCGTTCCCGCCAAGAAAAAGAGTGCAGCGCCAATAAAGCCATGAGATATTATTTGTAAAATGGCTCCATTGAGGCCCATATCACTTATAGAGCCAATTCCTATAATTATGAAACCCATATGAGATACGGAGGAATAGGCTATTCTTTTTTTTAAATTACGTTGACCGGGAGATGCTGAAGCTGCATAGATTATTTGAAGTGTGCCTACTATCATCAACCAGGGAGCAAATATAGAATGAGCGCGGGACAATAATTCCATATTGATCCGAACCAATCCATAGGCTCCCATTTTTAATAATATTCCGGCTAGAAGCATACAAGTACTATAATGTGCCTCTCCATGGGTGTCTGGTAACCATGTATGTAAAGGTATAATCGGTGATTTGACAGCAAAAGCAATAAGAAATCCAATATAGAATATTATTTCCAGTACTACTGGATAAGATTGATTAGCTGATATTTCAAAATTGAATGTTGGTTCATTGGAACCATATAAACCGATACCCAGAACTCCCATTAATAAAAAAACGGAACTTCCTGCAGTGTACAAAATAAACTTTGTAGCTGAATATAAACGTTTTTTTCCCCCCCACACGGATAGAAGTAGATAAACCGGAATTAATTCTAACTCCCACATGATGAAAAAAAGTAAAAGGTCTCGAGAAGAAAATGATCCTATTTGACCACTATACATTGCTAACATCAGGAAATGGAATAATCGGGAATCTCGAGTAACCGGCCGAGCCGCTGAAGTAGCTAAAGTGGTGATAAATCCTGTCAGCAAAATAGGTCCTATAGAAAGTCCATCTATTCCCAATCTCCAGTAAAAATCAAAAAGATTGATCCATTTATAATCCTCCGTCAGTTGCATTAATGGATCGTCCAATTGGAAATGATAATAGAATGCACAAGTTATTAGAAGGAGTTCTACGGTGCATATAAATATAGTGTACCACCTAATCATCTTATTTCCTCTATGAGGAAGAAAGAAAATTAAGGAACCCGCGAATATTGGCAAAACTACCACTATTGTTAACCAAGGAAAATAATTCGTAGTAAAAACAAGATACACTTGGACCAGAAAAGTCCGTGCTCGAAAAATCAAATATATAATTATATATTTGATTTTTCGAGCAGGGGGATTTTTGTCGGTAAAAAAAAAATCAAATATATTCAGGTGGGATTTTGGAAAGGGATCAATAAGCTAGGCCCATGCTTCGAGTTGTTTCATGCCATAAATAAACTCGAACACTCAAGTAATCCGTTGGACAGGCGGATTCACATCTCTTACAACCAACACAGTCTTCTGTTCTTGGAGCAGAAGCAATTTGCTTAGCTTTACATCCGTCCCAAGGTATCATCTCTAATACATCTGTGGGACAGGCTCGGACACATTGAGTACACCCTATACATGTATCATAAATCTTTACTGAATGTGACATTGGATATATAAATTTTTGAACATCATAAATTTTCGATCTAGTAAACTTGTAAATGAATTATACATATATTTAGACACCAGATGAATCAATGATTTACCAGAATTTTTCTAATCAATCTGCTTCCAGATCGACTCATACGAGAGGTCCAAGATACTTTGATTTCTTGCATTTTTTGTAAACACGATCAATACGTTATGTATCATCCATGTTAATTTAACTTGATAAATATTAGAATTTCTATGATTAATACACTACTACTTATTTAACAAATTCGATTGATTTATACGAGTTGATTTTTTGTTACGATAAATTGCGGAAACAATAGCTGGTCCAATAGCTGCTTCAGCGGCTGCAATAGCTATAACAAAAATTGAAAAAATATTTCCTTTTAATTGGCGACTATCAAAAAAATCAGAAAATGTTACGAAATTTATATTAACTGCATTCAGTATAAGTTCAAGACACATAAGGGCTCTAACCATATTTCGACTTGTGATCAATCCATAGATACCGATAGAAAATAAATAGGCACTCACAACAAGTACATGTTCGAGCATCATTGACCAACTCCTTATCAATTTTGATTCATTTCAAGATGAAAAACAATTTAATGAGTTTAAGTGACTAGAATAAAAAAAAGTACTGAATAAGGGAATCTATTGGCAATAGATCAAAAAAAAGAATCTCTATTTTAGACATAAACAATCTTCAAATAAGATTGAAGTGAGGGGAAATGGATGTGATAACACAGAACAAAGTTTCATTTTGATTTCGGTTACTAGTTCGAAAGATTTATTACTGGCGGGCCACAGCAATTGCGCCTATCAAAGCAGCTAAAAGAATTATCGAAATGAGTTCAAATGGAAGAAAAAAATCTGTTGATAAATGAATTCCAATTTGTTGACTGTTACTTATCAAATCTTGCTCTATAATTTGGTTTGATCTTGTAGTCCAAATAATCCCGTACCATGACGTATCCAGAATAGTAGTCATTAGTGAAACAAAAATACCTGTACAAACCAACAAAGTAACGCCATCCCCAACGGTCCAAAGATGAAAATCTTTGTAATATTCTGAATCGTTCATGAACATGACAGCAAATATAATTAAGATATTTATAGCTCCCACGTAAATAAGGAGCTGTGCGGCAGCTACAAAATGAGAGTTTGATAGAATATACAATAAGGATATACAAACAAGAACCAATCCCAACGAAAAAGCAGAATAAATTGGGTTGGTAAGTAATACTACCCCTATGCCTCCTAATATAAGACCGGATCCCAAAAAGACTAAAAGAAAATCATGTATTGGTCCGGGCAAATCCATTATATGTAAAGAGATAAATAAATTG